AGAAATAGATATGAATAGAGCAAGAAAAGAAGGAAAAAAAACATAGTATAGAAAAGATATCCAAAATGATATAGAAATCACTATCCTATCCTTAGTTTTTATTTCCTTAATTTAATTGAATTTCGTTTGATTAGGGCAAAGTTCCTTAAAAACCTCAGCCTTTTTTAAAATATCCTGAACAGTTCCTGTAGGCTGAGCGCCTTTTTCAAGGAAATAGAGAATAGCGGGAACGTTTAAATAAGTTTGATTCTTGATAGGATCATAAAAACCCACTTTACGAAGATCTCTTCCTTCTCTTCGGGATCGAACATCAATTGCAACGATTCGATAGACGGCTCATCGGGATAGATGTAGATGAAAAAGAACCCCCCCCCCTAGAACCGTATAAGAAGTTTTCTCTTCGTACGGCTCGAGAAAAAATGATTCGAAGTTTTGTTTATCGATAAAATTAGAATAAATAGGAAAGGAATCCGTAAAATAAATAAGTCTATATTTTAACTCATAGTCATTTTTTTTTAGCTTCCTTCCTGAAAAAAAAAATCATTTGTACTCATAACTCAAGTTCAATAATTCTCAAATATCTTAAATAAATAAAGATTTTTCTTTTTTTTGAGTGGTCTTTAACCCCCTCCTTTTTTTCGTCTCGTTTAAAATAGATTTGGATTCTTTATTTGGATCCGTGAGACAATTGAAGTGGTGTTTCCTTGTTCTGAGATCCTTTATCTTGGTTTTAAATCATTGGGTTTAGACATTACTTCGGTGCTTCTTAATCCTTTCAAAATGGTAGCAACATACCCCTTTTGGGATTTCTTTCTATCAAAGAATCATACCGATGGTTGATTCGTGCGCGATACACTGTGGATCGAAAAAGTTTTAGCCGTTCCAACCTTTTTTAATTGAAAATTTGCTCGAATCAGATCCTTTCTATTTCTATATCGAAGATATACTTACGAAGTTGTTCCAATTTATTGATTGGCATTAACCCTAGATCGTTGCCTCTGAGAAAAGAATAAATACTTTCTACTCGAGCTCCATCACGAACTATTTACATTACAACCCAAATAAAAAAAGAAGGGTTCTAGTAGAATAGAAAAACGACGTCGAGCCAAGAGCACCTTCATTCCTATATAAAATGGTGGATATAAGAATAAGAATCCACACCGGATCGTGTCCTTCAAGTCGCACGTTGCTTTCTACCACATCGTTTTAAACGAAGTTTTACCATAACATTCCTCTAATTTGGAACTAGTATGGAATTGATTCAATTATGGAATCATGAATAGTCATTGGTTCAGTCAGTACAGAGACATAGTCATTTATATTTTTTATTTTCTACATATCTTATCTACTTCTACATATCTTATCTACATAGATAATAAAGATTTTTCTGAAGAAATATTAGCAAAACCCCGGTTGTATGAATGGAACTTTTTATATAAATCTCTATCTCAAAAAAATGTCTAACAAAAATATCCAGAAATCTAAATATAGAAATAACATAACTAACAGAAATCCACACGAATAAATAAATTCTATTTAACTCTGCCTCTTCAAGTGACTCAATAAGATAGACTAACCCATTCCAACTTCCCCAAAACTTCCCAAAGATTCAATCCATAAAGAATCATTACAAATCTTTATTCTTGAAAAAGTTTCGTACTTCTACATCATTATTTGAGTCAAGTTTTATAGTAAAGACTCCATTTGATTATCATAAGAAAGATAATTTAGAAAGATAATTTCTTTTTCTTTTCGAATGGAATTGTCAATGATGTAAAGCAAATAATCTAAATAGATCGAACAATAAAAAGAAATCTCATTGTTAAATATTTAAAATTTAATATTTTAGGGATGCAAATTTTTTTTCACAAAAATAGAAAGACTTTTTGTCACTGAAATAGGATAACAATACATACCTCTAGGCTAAGCACTTCCTCTTTTATATGTATTTTCATATTTTGTTTAACCTGAGGTTAAGTAATCTTTCTACAGATCTATGTCCCATCTTATCTTTATCTGGATCACAAAAGTACTTTTGCATGTCATTTGAACTCGATTTAGTTCAGTTTGTGAAAAATTCAGATATGATTCCGAAAAGAATCATTCAAAATCAAAAAAGAAAGGGGAATAATATTCTATCCAATATTAGACCTTGAAACAGAACCTTGTTGACCAAAAAAGAAGTATTCGGATAAAAGAGATATGCTCTGGGACGGAAGGATTCGAACCTCCGAATAGCGGGACCAAAACCCGTTGCCTTACCGCTTGGCTACGCCCCATTTTCTATTTTTATTGGACACTAATACTAATAAAGAATAATATTGGTATTAAGTGTTCGTCAATTCCAGTCCAACTATCTATAGAAAATCTTTCTTATTTATAGAATTGATTATAGATTCGTTGCTAGGATTTTGACAGGTGTATATCTAGAATTCAACTAGAATTCAACTGAATTTATTGATCATTACATATAATTCAATTAAGATATTATATGAAAGTATGATTTATTCTATTCTCCTTTGAGAATTGGAGGATTTTTGATTGAGTGGAAAAAGAAGGATTTTTTTGTCTACCTTACTTTCTTCATTTTTCCTTATATCAATAACTCAATCAAAATGCAATTATCTCGACGAAAAAAAAATGTCTGTTATGCTTAATATCTTTAGTTTGATCTGTCTTAATTCTGCCCTTTATCCGAGTAGTCTTTTCTTCGCCAAATTGCCCGAAGCCTATGCTTTTTTGAATCCAATCGTAGATGTTATGCCAGTCATACCCCTGTTCTTTTTTCTTTTAGCCTTTGTTTGGCAAGCTGCTGTAAGTTTTCGATAAGATCTTTAATAGTATCCTAGAAAATTCATGATTGATTCGATAAAAATGATAACAATTGATAAGATCAAATAAGTCTGACAGTATGAACCTTCAATTCAAACATTGAAATTCTCGGATAGCCGCGAGAAATCCGGCTCGCCCCATTTCCCGATTTGAATCCTTATTAGCATTAGCTTAGGGTCGCTTACAATATCTAATTGTGGGTATGAAAGTGATTTATGGTAATCAAAGACTCTTATTAAAAATTTCAACTTCATTTGAATTTCTGAACATTCTTTTCTATTTCTATAATTTATTTCTTGGTGTCAAAATAGGATATGTGATATAAAAATGGAGGATCTATTATCTTTTATTTTCTCGTTTTTCTTTTTCAAAAAATGATCTTGGAGGTTGTGTAATGCTTACTCTCAAACTTTTCGTTTACACAGTAGTCATATTCTTTGTTTCTCTCTTCATCTTTGGATTCCTATCCAATGATCCAGGACGTAATCCTGGACGTGAAGAATAAAATTTTCGTTTTTCTTGCTTGATTTTCAAATTTTATTAATATTTTATTTTAGCTATTCCACACATTTAACTAGAAAAAAAACAGGAATTTGCTAAAATTGAAAGAAAAAAAAATAGAAAGTCATCAACGGAAACGGAAAGAGAGGGATTCGAACCCTCGGTACGAATAACTCGTACAACGGATTAGCAATCCGCCGCTTTCGTCCACTCAGCCATCTCTCCCAATTGAAAAAGATAATTACTATGTTACATTACACATCAAGTAAGGATTAAAGAAAGTATTTCTTTCACATTCTTTATCGTTATTATATAATTAGCAATTCCATTTAGATGCTCGAAAGATCCAAATAGAAAGATAAATAAAGAAGACCTTCTTGCTTTTATTTTGTTCGAAGTGCCCTTTTGGCCTGGCCCGGTCAATACCCAGCCGGGCCTTTTTTGTTCCAAAAAATTTATGATTTATAGGCAACATACTCTAAATAGCCATTTTGGTATCTGTGTAACAATTTCCGTTCTGGGGTTTACATATACTTATCGTTTTTGTTATAATGGAAATTGAGAAGGATTTTTGATTCAAAAGAATCAATTAAGTATGTATCAATTTGTATTTTCTTATGTCATTAGGTAAACCTAATTTTATATTCAAATCCAAGAATCATTCACGAATTCTCAGTCAACGAATAGTTAATGGTTCCCATTTGTCATAAAATTTGGTTTTTTTTGAGTGAAAATCTCAATTTTATTTTTCAATAGAAAAGTGAGGGGAAGCTTTTTGGCATTGTGTGTTTTGAGATACTATATAATCAATCGAAGAGGTAGATAAAATACAATTAAAAGGGGAAAAAAGGTTTTTCTAAATTTAGAAAAAGGGTTAAATAAAGGGATGCAAGTACAATAAACTAAATTTTAGTAATCTAATCCAAAAAGGGAAATTTTTATCCTATTGTATATCGTTTTGGCGGCATGGCCGAGTGGTAAGGCGGGGGACTGCAAATCCTTTTTCCCCAGTTCAAATCCGGGTGCCGCCTCATCAACAAATGAATCGAAATCTCTTATTCTGTTCTGCTGATATAACTAAACCAAATTTTACCCAGCAGAACAGAAAACCGAATAAGGGGACTGTTAATACTTGGTTGATTCTAAACATCCGTTTTGGGGATTTTGTAAAAGATTGGAAATCTTTGAATACAAAATAAAAAGAAAGATTCTAATGGTTGAAGCAAGACTTCCCGATTCTTTTCTATTACTAATGTAATGTCTACTGATTGGGTCTTTATTGGATAGCCGGCAGATAATTTAACTACTGTTTGGGAGAAGTTCTTTCTATACTGTAATCTACATATCTAGACTCGCGAGAATCTCTGAGTGTTCAGGCATTCAATCACTATTAGATTGAGATGGATAATTTACTTTTTCTAGAAAAAAAGTAAACATTTTTGAAACCCCTCGTCAAGAGTATAATATACTATCTCCCAACTACTTCAGAGAGACAATCGGGAAAGGGTACGTATTAGAGCAAATAGGAAAAAGTTTGTAATAGATAGCAATTGATCTATTTTTACTTTGAAGGACCAATGGACCCTCTTTTTTTATTACCAGATGTTCCATTAGTAACATTCCTTTGTAGTGTGATTGTTTATTTTACTTGTGTTTAGTCTTTCCCGATTAGAAATCATATAGGAATTTTTGAAATGGTAGGAATTTTTGAAATGGATTTATTTGATTGGTTCATCAATAGTGTTCGGCCAGAATCCCTTTTTGACTCTGGACCATTCATTCTACTATTATTAGTGAGCAATAATGGAATAATTCTATCATATAGATAAGGGACATAATTCACATGGATATAGTAAGTCTCGCTTGGGCTGCTTTAATGGTAGTCTTTACATTTTCCCTTTCACTCGTAGTATGGGGAAGAAGTGGACTTTAGAAGCACTCCTAATTTAGTTGAGGAATGAAACGGTATCAATTGTTTTATAGATCGTTCTGCAACGCATTTTTATTTGAATTGAAATCATTTTCCAATCAAAATATCTTCATTTCCAAAATACATTGGATTCTAGTGGAGAAATGTATTCTATAACAGTAATCAGATTCATCGGAATAAATAGATGTATCAAAGAAATAGAATTGGGTCCTACGTCAATTCCATATATGGATTAATAACTACATATATTGAAGATAGAAGCTAATATAGTATACCAACTTTATTAGAAACAATTTTATACGCTACTATAACACTAATAGAGAGTATGGTAAGTAAGAAATTCATTTCTTACTTACCATACTCTCGGATCTCATAGAATACCGCCGATTATAGCCCGTTGATTTCATTTAAGACGCAAAAATAGAATACTTTTCATTTGATTTCTTCAACTATTGATAAGAATTCAGAAGTCAAGTTTCATTTAAAGTAATTAATCATTTTGACTGACTGTTTTTACGTAAATTATAAGTAGAAAAGCAGTAGGAACTAAAATGAACAGTGCAGTAGCAATAAATGCAAGAATATTTACTTCCATAATCTCATAGTTTTTTTTTTTTTTTCACAATAACTCGGGATTTAATCCCATAGAGATGATAAATCTTTCACCTGTCAATTCAATGAATGCATTACCTATCGATGATCTTGAATCGGATCAATATCATGAATAACAATATCTGAGCTATTAAATTAATTCGTTGTCGAGAATTGAATAGTATAACATACGAACATCTTTTATCCATACCGAATCCAATCTTGGATTCCCGGACCAATCAAAAATTCCTTTACTTTATTTATCCTTCTTTTCTGTTATTTCTTTTCTATAATCTACCTTAGGTCTTCCTTATAGAACCATCAAACAAAATCTAATCAATCGTCCGAACTACAAAACCCCAACAAACAATACAAGCGAAGTGGAAAAAGAGAGGAGTTAGGTTCTAAATTTTAATGATCTAAATTTCTTTGGAAGACAAAGAAGTATGAGAAAGATGAGTCGTGGGAGAAAAGATGGAATATTATATCAACTTCACTATTTTAGTTATTTTCATTTTAGTTTAGGGTTTATTCTTTCTTCGACAGAATCCTGAAAAAAAAATAAGGAAACCCCTTCGAAATTCAATTATGCTCTCTGTTCCTTCTTTCACAGAAAATGGAGAGGCGAATTGATGTACTTATTGGATCCGTCGGGACTGACGGGGCTCGAACCCGCAACGTCCGCCTTGACAGGGCGGTGCTCTTGCCTATTGAACTACAATCCCAGGGAAATAAGAAGAGATCTATCAGACATTTTGGATTCTTTTTATTCTCTCGTATCAGGTATTTCTTAAGAACAAGAGAGTTCTACCATCTGATAGTAGATTGACAAATTGTTGGGCCGAGCTGGATTTGAACCAGCGTAGACATATTGTCAACGAATTTACAGTCCGTCCCCATTAACCACTCGGGCATCGACCCAACGCCTAATTCATTTTAGACGTTCCATAATCAACTTCCTTTCGTCTCCCAGGCAGATTTGACAAATACATATCACTTTATCTAAAATACAAAGTCCCACTGAGTAGACTATTAGAAGGACTTGACAAATATGGATCACTTGATAGAAAATCCCACTCCTGTAGTCTTGAGTCTTGGTACACCCCTAGAGGGACTTGAACCCTCGTTTTCTCCGTGAAAGAGAGAGGTCGTAACCACTGGACCATAGGGGCCTATGGCCGCCTTGATTCATAAATAAACTAGAAATAATAGGTCCCGGCCACCTTTAGGAACTACAAAGCACTAGAAAGAAAATAGGGAAATAAAATAAGTAATAATACAAATACAATAAAAAATACCATAGGTAATTAATGCCTAAGGCTACCTTAACTTAATATAACTCAGGCCGAGAGCCGCCTTTAGGAGATGAATCAAACCGAAAAACTCGTTAACTATTCTGGAGGTTAATGGTAATCAAACTTTACCATTAAATTACAACCTTGAAACTTGATTTCATTGGTCTTTCTCATTCACAAAGGGTTCTGCGTTGGATCCAAGATCCTTTACTCTCCAGTGGATTCAAGGTGCTTTACCAAAATATGATTTGACCACTTAAATTATATTGCGTCCTAAGTCATACTGTCAATTGACGACAGGACAGGAGGGCAATAAAAGAGGAGAGAAGACGGAAATATAGATTAGGTATA